AGCGCTTTTTTTTTTTCATAAAAATTTTTTTTTATGTGATGCTAATACATCTTGCATGCATATACTAACTAAATAGCAATAGTTATCCATAGTGAATTATCGATAACTATTGCTATTTAGTTAGTATGTCCAATTTTAATTCGTCTCAATTGATCTATTTTTACTGCTCATACAATAACTAATAGTATGGGATAGGGATGACAGGATTTGAACCTGTGACATTTTGTACCCAAAACAAACGCGCTACCAAGCTGCGCTACATCCCTTTCCATGTTCATGGGTTTCCAGTTTCATTCTAAAGAATCTTTGTCTTGTTTTCCACATTTTTTTCTTTTTTTTTTTTTACTTTCTCATATCCTATAAAATTATATCGAACTATATGTAATTATGTATTACAAATTTTTCTATATTCTATAGAATAAAAATATTTAATTAAAGGGAATATATAGATATAGAGTATAATAGTAACTAAAGAATCTAAAAACAAAGAATATATATATATAAAGAATCTAAATATCAAAAATTTTTTTAAATATGAAAAATAGAATATAGAATAATAAACAATATTCTTATTATTTTTATATTATAATAATAAAATTCATAATTTCAGAAAATTCATTATAGAATAATATAGAATAATATAGTTTAAATAATATTATTAATAATAGAATGAAATAAAAAAAAAAAAAAAATATCTCATGAATCGTTATCCAATTCAAATTGAATTCGGACTTCCCCCGACAAATGCAAGTGATTATTAATAAAATAAAATAACTATTTGATCATATTCCTATATGTAATTATGTATTACAAATTACAAGAAAAAAAAACGAAGGAGGATTTGAAATGCGAGATCTAAAAACATATCTCTCTGTGGCACCAGTGGCAAGTACTCTATGGTTCGCGGTTTTAGCGGGTCTCTTGATAGAAATCAATCGTTTATTCCCGGATGCATTGATATTCCCCTTTTTTTCATTCTAGTTATTGTAATTGGGACTGGAAGGTGTGACGAAGATTAGAGATCAAATAAAATATCTGTGATTTATTCCTTCTTTTTTTCGAATTAGAAGAAGTTGGAAAGAAAGGGAAAGGTGGATTTGGCCTCAGTGAAACTAGGAATTTTTGCCAGGTTTCAATGGAATTGAATTTTTTATTCAATTCCATTGTTATTTATAATAGAGTGAGACCACAAATGGAATTGGAATACTTGGGCAGGGGCAATAATATCATAGAAGATACTTAACTTAAATGAAAAATGAAATACTTTACTGCGATTCGAAATATAGTTCGAAATCATTTTATTACTGAATTTTTACTGTACTATAAACAATTAATTGGAACAAAATATTTGATAATTTGATTTTGAATTATCAACTTATACTTTTTTTCGTTCCTTTTTTATTCTTCGCTTCAAATCTGAAAATCGAAGAGTTAAGTGAATCAAAAAACCAAAGGAGGTTCATGCATGGCCAAGGGTAAAGATATCCGAATTACTGTTATTTTGGAATGTACTAATTGTGATAAAAAGAGTGTTAATAAGGAATCAAGGGGGATTTCTAGATATATTACTCAAAAGAATCGACACAATACGCCTAGTCGATTGGAATTGAGAAAATTCTGTCCCTTTTGTTGCAAACATATGATTCACGCAGAGATAAAGAAATAGAGAAAAGTATCGCTTGTGTGTTACCCTTACAGATGAAAAATAATCTTTCAGATAGAAGATATATTCTAAAAATTATATTTTAAATTTGAATTCAATTATAAATTAATATAATTTATATAATAGAACATTATTTAGATTATATATAATGAAATTATATTATATAGCATATATATAACAAACATTAACAAACATATAGAAAAAATTAAGAATATATATAAATAAATTTTTATAAGAAATAGGATTTTCGGTATAGGAATAAAAAAACCATGGATAAATCTAAGCGACTCTTTCTTAAATCTAAGCAATCTTTTCGTAGGAGTTTGTCCCCGATCCAATCGGGGGATCGAATTGATTATAAAAACATGAGTTTACTTTATCGATTTATTAGTCAACAAGGAAAAATATTATCTAGACGCGTAAATAGATTGACCTTAAAACAACAACGATTAATTACGATTGCTATAAAACAAGCTCGTATTTTATCTTTGTTACCTTTTGTAAATTCATTACCTTTTGTTAATAATGAAAAAAAAAAATTTGAAAAAAGCGAGTCGACCACTAGAACTACTACGACTGTTCTTAAAAAAAAAAAAAAATAGAGTTACTCTTCAATTGAATTCAATTTTGAATCTAAACTCAATGAAAATGTGGATTAATATTTTGTTCGAAAACTACGACAATCCAATTGGGGTTCTTGCGTTGTAAGAAAAAATAGAATAGGTAAAGAAGAATAAATCTTTTTTTTTTTTTTGAGCGCGGTTTTTTATTTATTTTGATGACTTTGTCATATGAATTATAATTCTATTTTATCATACAAATCGCTTCTATTTTACCACCTTCCCGGAGTTGAGTCTCCGGGGAATTTTTATTTTTTTATCAGATCGTTGGCAATCATAACAATACAATTCCCCTTTAATATAGCTATTTGTGCAACTATTTTACGATTAAGAAGTAATTGGCTCTTGTACATATTAGACATTAATTTACTGTAAATATAGTATATTTGTTTTTTCTGGCCAATTATTGCGTTTATTCGACTGATCCACAAACTGCGAAAATCCCTTTTTTTCCTATCTCTATCCCGATTAGCGGAAACCAAAGCTTTTATTTTCTGTTGTGAAATAGTTCGAGTAAGTTTTGAATGAGCTCCGCGAAAGCTTGATGTAAATAAACGAACTTTTGTCCTTCGTTTTCGAGCGATATATCCTCGTTTAATTCTGGTCATTGAATAAATGAGACTTTGATGAATAACTATTTGATTTTTTCTTTCAGTTATTCTTTTATCCTTCCTAGTCTATTAATAACAAAAAGGGATTCTTCCAATGTATAAAATAATAATTCCAATGGCTTTTGCTACTATAACCTTCCCAACCACGATTTTTTTCTTTTTTCTAAACATTTTGAATTAAATAGAAATGGATAAAGAAATGGTGGGTTCCATCGTTTCTATGATTACGTTTTAAACGGTGAGGTCCTCTCTATACACCGGAGCCCCTTCCTTCATTGAATCTTCATTTAATCAATGTTATTGTTAACTTGTACAGTTCACACTCATGGGCTCTACCCATGAAATATCTAGTAATAGGTCTTTCACAAAGAAATCTAGCTATACAGTAACGGTATTTAAGTATGAAGATTAACTGGGTAGTTGACCCTCTTAGTCCGTTCTTGCAAAATTTAGGGCATAATTTTTCTTTATTTGAAATAGGATTTTTCCCGCTTAATGGATAACCATTTGTTACCAATGGGAAAGTCTTTTCATCTTAAATTGCAAATTAAAGTGATTCGGTTTGCACCAATTGAAACCATAAATTTTATACACAATTCTTATTATATTAATAGAATTTTAGTCTATTTTAGTTATCTAAAAAAACGAGTCGCACATACACCCTAGTACATGTTCCTCGGCGCTGAGGGCATCCCCGAAGAGCGGGAGATTTTGTGACATTTCGGATTGGCTGTCTTGTGTTTCTAATAAGTTGTTTTATAGTTGGCATGGTGAGTTATATATATAATGATCTGGTTTAGATCAATCCTAACCCGATAATTATGAATTATTTAGATTCTATAAAATATCTTTGGTATACGTAGGTCAGAATTTAAAAAAGATAAAATGAGATCGTGTATTTATGAGGAATCCTTTATCCTCATTTTTTATTCAAACAGAATCCGCTACCGTATCAACAATTCCGTAGGCGTGGGCTTCTTCTGCTGACATAAAAAAATCCCTTTCCATGTCTTTGGATATCCGCCATGAAGGTGTGCCTGTTCTTTGTGCATAAATCTGTGTAATAGTTTCGCGCATTTTCAGTAATTCATTCGCTTCCAGCATACATTCTACTGTTTGTCCCTCCTGAAAAGAACTAGCAGGTTGATGGATCATTACCCTGAGAATATAGAATATAACATGATAAGGGTTTCTACTAATCTTTAATTGGATAATAAATAGGCTAAGGGATGTAAATAAGAAAAAACTAATGAAGATAAAATGTAAAGCCGTACAGGCAGACATCTTGTTTCTTTTTTATATAGCATACGGCTCTACTAGGAAATATGAAATTAATTTTGATCTTCCCTCGAAGAAGTTGAAAATATACCAGGTCTATCAGACCCAGATCAGATCAGTAAATAATCCAATAACCACCTTTCTTTTTTGTTTTAGAATATTTTTTATAGACTATGATGATTCCGTTGCTCTCTTATTTCGTCTAGTCTGTTATTCAGCAATCCCAAAGTTTCTTTTTTGAAATAGTTAATAAAAAATAAATATTGTTCGAAGTTTTCTGGTGTGAAAACAAAAAAAGATTGTGACACTAAAAAAGGCTCCTGATAGATCAGATAAAATGGTAAATACCCCTTTTTCATACTACTCTTTCGATATATAATCTAATGTAATGGTTTTGAAAAAAAAATTATTTTTGCATATCGAACTCGAAGTGCCATGCTTTTTTTACTTAATATTGGTGTAGGCATAGTCTTCTTTTTTTTTTTTTTTCTAGAAATAAGAATCATTGGCGCCAAGCGTGAGGGAATGCTAGACGTTTGGTAATTTCTCCTCCTACCAAAAGAAGAGATGCCATTGAAGCGGCTAATCCTACGCATACTGTCTGTACTTCTGCTTCTACAAAATGCATAGCATCAAACATAGCCATTCCAGATATTACATCTCCGCCCGGAGAATTTATAAAAAGATATAAATCTTTGGTTTTGTCCTCTAGACTGAGATATATCATGAGACCTACAAGTTGATTCGATATTTCACTGTTTACCTCTTGACCTAAAAAAAGTAGTCTTTCTTGAAAAAGGCGATTATATAAGTCAATCCAAGATGCATCCTCATCTCCAGGAACTACAAATGGTACCTTTGGAACACCAACTGGCATAAAATGGAAAAGGATGCAGTTCTCTATCTTACTTTGCTTTGGTGTGAGAACGTGAAACAGAATGAATTTATTTTGTTTGCTAAAAATCATTAGTAGCGGCATTTATAAGAGCCGAAATAGGGGTAGGCCCTTCCATAGCATCCGGTAACCAGACATGAAGAGGAAATTGGAATGAATAAAGCAAAGTTTTGACGAAAAGGTCGTTCTTGAATATGTCTGCATTCACTGATATAAACACCCATATAGAATAGAAACACTCATATAAAATAAAGTCATCCCCCACTACCATTGCGTATTGTTACTTATCGGGTATAGAATAGATCTGCTTCTTTTTGTTCCTACGAATGAATATAATTGTTCCATGTTCCATTATTACTAAAAAACTAGAACAAATATGAATTCTTTATGCGAGATTATGCAAGATAATTTACTGAAAGGGAAGGGTCCATAGTATAGTTTTTTACAGTGCAATAAAGTTACATAGTGTCTATTTTTTGTTGATATAAGAGGTATTTTCATGGGTTTGCCTTGGTATCGTGTTCATACCGTTGTATTAAATGATCCCGGCCGTTTACTTTCTGTCCATATAATGCATACAGCTCTAGTTGCTGGTTGGGCCGGTTCGATGGCTCTATATGAATTAGCAGTTTTTGATCCCTCTGACCCTGTTCTTGACCCAATGTGGAGACAGGGTATGTTCGTTATACCCTTCATGACTCGTTTAGGAATAACCAATTCCTGGGGTGGTTGGAATATCACAGGAGGGACTATAACGAATCCAGGTATTTGGAGTTACGAAGGTGTGGCCGCGGCACATATTGTGTTTTCGGGCTTGTGCTTTTTGGCGGCTATCTGGCATTGGGTCTATTGGGATCTAGAAATCTTTTGTGATGAACGTACTGGAAAACCTTCGTTGGATTTGCCAAAAATCTTTGGAATTCATTTATTTCTTGCAGGGGTGGCTTGTTTTGGTTTTGGCGCATTTCATGTAACAGGATTGTTTGGTCCTGGAATATGGGTGTCCGATCCTTATGGACTAACAGGAAGGGTACAATCCGTCAATCCCGCATGGGGTGTGGAAGGTTTTGATCCTTTTGTTCCGGGGGGAATAGCCTCTCACCATATTGCAGCAGGTACATTAGGCATATTAGCGGGTCTTTTCCATCTTAGTGTGCGTCCACCTCAACGTCTATACAAAGGATTGCGTATGGGAAATATTGAAACCGTCCTTTCCAGTAGTATCGCTGCTGTATTTTTTGCAGCTTTTGTTGTTGCTGGAACTATGTGGTATGGTTCAGCAACTACCCCGATTGAATTATTTGGTCCCACTCGTTATCAATGGGATCAGGGATACTTCCAGCAAGAAATATATCGAAGAGTTGGTGCTGGGCTAGCCGAAAATCAAAGTTTATCAGAAGCTTGGTCTAAAATTCCTGAAAAATTAGCTTTTTATGATTACATCGGGAATAATCCGGCAAAAGGGGGGTTGTTTAGAGCAGGCTCAATGGACAATGGCGATGGAATAGCCGTCGGTTGGTTAGGACATCCTATCTTTAGAGACAAAGAGGGGCGTGAACTTTTTGTACGTCGTATGCCTACTTTTTTTGAAACATTTCCGGTTGTTTTGGTAGATGGAGACGGAATTGTTAGAGCTGATGTTCCTTTTCGAAGGGCAGAATCGAAGTATAGTGTCGAACAAGTAGGTGTAACTGTTGAATTCTATGGTGGCGAACTCAATGGAATCAGTTATAGTGATCCTGCTACTGTTAAAAAATATGCTAGACGTGCTCAATTGGGTGAAATTTTTGAATTAGATCGTGCTACTTTAAAATCAGATGGTGTTTTTCGTAGCAGTCCAAGGGGTTGGTTTACTTTTGGACATGCTTCGTTTGCTCTGCTCTTCTTTTTCGGGCACATTTGGCATGGTGCTAGAACCTTGTTCAGAGATGTTTTTGCTGGTATCGATCCAGATTTGGATGCTCAAGTCGAATTTGGAGCATTCCAAAAACTTGGAGATCCAAGCACAAAAAAACAGGCAGTCTGATAGAAAGAACATTCGTTTGTTCCTTTTCGATTCGACTTTTTTTGTTATGATAGTGATATAGGGAACTTAATAAATCTTTATTTGAATCATTGCAGTTTGTTTTACTCTTGTTCTTTCTTTTTCTTTATCCAGGAGATAATCCTCCCAAAACAGGTATGAAAGCTATAATTGTAAACCACGATCAAATCTATGGAAGCATTGGTTTATACATTCCTCTTAGTCTCGACTTTAGGAATCATTTTTTTCGCTATCTTTTTTCGAGAACCCCCTATAGTTCCAACTAAAAAGGTTAAATGATTTGTCATTATATCAATTGAAGCAATGAGCCTCCAATATCGTAATATTGGGGGCTCATTACTTCAACTAGTCCCCATGTTCTTCGAATGGATCTCGTAGTTGTTGAGAGGGTTGCCCAAAAGCAGTATATAAGGCATACCCGGTAAAACTTACAATTAAACCAGATATAGAGATGGCAATTAGGGTTGCTGTTTCCATTATTATATAATATCAAGACCAAAATGGATCTAGATCTATAGGGTAAGATCCTTTATTTACAGCGGAATGGTATACAAAGTCAACAGATCTCAATGAATAAAAAGTAGGATTTATGGCTACACAAACCGTTGAGGGTAGTTCTAGATCTGGTCCAAGACGAACTGTTGTAGGGGATTTATTGAAACCATTGAATTCAGAATATGGTAAAGTAGCTCCTGGATGGGGAACTACTCCTTTTATGGGTGTTGCAATGGCTCTATTTGCGGTATTTCTCTCTATTATTTTAGAGATTTATAATTCGTCCATTTTACTGGACCAAATTGCTAAGAATTAGATTCACAAGAACCAATTAATTAGTTTTTTTGAAGAGAAGGTAAAGTAAAGTTTTGCATTTAAGTCTTTGATTTGGTAGTTCGACCGTGAAACTTCTTTGTTTCTGTATTTCCGGAATATGAGTGTGTGACTTGTTATAATGGATCCTATTGATAATACAGAACATAAAAAGGATCCGTCATCTTGATAGAGATTGCTTTACCCCGTCAGATATTTATTCTAGTATCTGGAACACGGAATATAGAAAATAGATTCTGAAATATTAGAACTATGATTCATACTTAATATTTCTATTTAAACCTCGCAACCGGACTAAAAAAAATTTAAAGAGTTAGAAGAATAAAATGAACGATTTTTATTCTTTTAAACTGCCCCCGCTTATATTTATTTTGATCAAAGGGCAAAAGTTTCTTTGAATTTTTTTCATTCTATCTATTCACTGTCATTGAATAAGTGATGATCCAGCAGTTCTTACTCAGGGAATTTTTGGACTTCGATTAAAGGTTTTTTTGAAAATCATCGTGGTTCTGGTATGAATCTGAGGTTTTTGAATTGATTCATAGGGTCTTAACAAGAAAATTCCTATCAATAATAATAAAAAAACAACAGTAAAATAAAAATCGCATTACATACACAAAAAAATGAAGTAAATAATAGAATATTCAAGAGGCCTAGAAGAATCAAGAGAAAAGACGAGTGAGCCGACTTGAGATTTTGGCATTATAACTAAAAAGAATTTCGGATTTCTATTTTTTTCTTATCTTCCTTCTAAGAATATGGGAATATTAGGATTAAGTTAAGAAGTTAAAAACTTACACATATCCGTTTTCAAAATAACCAGTATTTTAGTATTTTTGTTTGAGCCGTACGAGATGAAATTCTCATATACGGTTCTCAGGGGGGTCCCTTGGTTTACCTATCTCAATAAAGTCTATGATTGGTTCGAAGAACGTCTTGAGATTCAGGCGATTGCCGATGATATAACTAGTAAATACGTTCCTCCTCATGTCAATATTTTTTATTGTTTAGGAGGAATTACACTTACTTGTTTTTTAGTCCAAGTAGCGACGGGGTTTGCTATGACTTTTTATTATCGTCCGACCGTTACAGAGGCTTTTGCCTCTGTTCAATATATAATGACTGAGGCTAACTTTGGTTGGTTAATCCGATCAGTTCATCGATGGTCGGCAAGTATGATGGTCTTAATGATGATCTTGCACGTATTTCGCGTGTATCTCACTGGTGGTTTTAAAAAACCTCGTGAATTAACTTGGGTTACGGGTGTAGTTTTGGGTGTATTGACTGCATCCTTTGGTGTAACTGGTTATTCCTTACCGTGGGACCAAATAGGTTATTGGGCAGTAAAAATTGTAACAGGTGTACCCGACGCTATTCCTGTAATAGGATCGTCGGTGGTAGAGTTATTGCGCGGAAGCGCTAGTGTGGGACAATCTACCTTGACTCGTTTTTATAGTTTACATACTTTTGTATTACCTCTTCTTACTGCCGTATTCATGTTAATGCACTTTCCAATGATACGTAAGCAAGGCATTTCAGGTCCTTTATAGACAATATGGATCATAGATATTTGTAATCAATCATGTATCATTTTGGGGAGGAGCGATAGTATTTCATTGCTACAAATATGGATTATTTTGTTTTTTAAATAAGACATGTATTTGGATATTTCCCTTCAACTTAAAAAAAGAAATTGGATTATTTATTTGACATATATGAATAATTGAAGGGAATTCTCCGAAAAAAGAATGGATTATGGGAGTGTGTGACTTGAACTATTGATTGGGCCGTGCAGATATATGACTTTATCTTATCTGCCACATTTGCATTCAAAATTAAATGTGTCTTTGTTCGAACCACCGCGCAAGCCCCCTACGGAGGATAGGTCGGTTCGCTTGAAGAGAATCTTTTCTATGATCAGACTCGATCACATCCTGCATGAACAGGCTCCGTAATATCCAGTAAAATAAGTAATGTGAGATAATCCAGATTATGTCTTATCTATTTCACTCTAACTTAATAGTATGGAAATGCATTCATTTCCTATGCATTGACTCAATT